TTTTTTATTCTTAATTATTCTAAATTTTATTATTATTATTTTTATTTAAATATATTTTAATATTATATAAATATTATAAAATTTGAAATATTAATTAAATAAATAATGAAAATGAAAATTTTTTCATTAGATTAGTTTACTCAACTCACGAGTTGCTCAATAAATCTGTTGATTTGGAATCACAGGATGGGTAGATGTCACAGATGATGAATTGATTTCTTACCTATGTCACTATATTTTTGTTCGTCTGTAATGATTGATTGATGAATCCAAAATTTTCAATTGTATCTTTCAAGTGGTATTTTTGCTTATCTTCCTATCTTTCTCTCAAAAATGGAAACTTAGGGAAGTGCTTTATAAACATATGTATAAAAAAACATATTTCATTTAGCTTCTTTATGCCCACTATAACTAGTTATTTCGGTTTTCTACTAGCGGCTTTAACTATAACCTCAGCTCTATTTATCGGTCTGAGTAAGATACGACTTATTTGATTTGAAATTATGAAATTAATTGGAAATTATGGGATATTCTATAGTTCCTTACTGTGTCAATTTCCAATTCTTGGTCATTGAGATTCATGGTCAATACAGATTAATATTTAAGGATAGATAGTACCTCCCCCTTTCCCCTTTCAAACAAATTAAAATGATTGAAGTTTTCCTATTTGGAATCGTGTTAGGTCTAATTCCTATTACTTTGGCTGGATTATTCGTAACTGCATATTTACAATACCGACGTGGTGATCAGTTGGACTTCTGATTAATTAACATCTCTTTTGTTTATTGACCTCCTATTTCTTTGTTTTAATCCTAATCCACAGGAGGTCAAATTCAGACTTTAGACTGCTGTTCGATTATTTCAGTGTCATTCTCGATCTAACAAGAATGGAATCACGCTCTGTAGGATTTGAACCTACGACATCGGATTTTGGAGACCCGCGTTCTACCGAACTGAACTAAGAGCGCTTTATTTTGATAAAAAATTTTATGTGACCCCAAATACATCTTGCATGCATATACTATGATAATATATATATATTGATATTGAGTATGTATGTCCAATTTGAATCGGTCTCAATCGCTCCCTTGTTACTGTTCATAAGATAAGTAATGGTTAGGGATAGGGATGACAGGATTTGAACCCGTGACATTTTGTACCCAAAACAAACGCGCTACCAAGCTGCGCTACATCCCTTTCAATTGGTTTCCAGTATCATTGGAAAGAATCTTTGTCTTGTTTTCCAAATTTTTCTTTTCTCCGTTGTCAATTATCCTGCCATTTTTTTCTTTCTTTTTAGTTTCATATCGTATAATATAGAATATGAAAAAGAAAAATATTCTATATAATAATAATATTAAATAAAATAATATTAAATAAATAGATAATAATTAATATTATTTAAATTAATATTATTTAATTATATTTTTAATTATATTAATATTATTTATATATAATATTAATATTATTTATATATAATAATTTATATATAATATTCTATTTAAATAATTTATATATAATATTCTATTTATTCTATTTATATATTTATTTATTATATTGAATTATAATATTCAATATTTAATTATAATATTAAATTGAATTATAATATTCAATATTTAATTATAATATTAAATTGAATTATAATATTAATTATATATTATATTAATTATAATTATATATTATATAATATTATAATATTATAAAATATTCTAATATTTTAATTAGAATATTTTATATTATATTAAATAAATCTATTAAATATATGATATTAAAATAATATGAAATATCAAAATAGAATATATAATAAAAAAATAATATAAAATAGAATAATGAATAATATACTGAAATATAAAAATAGAATATATAATAATATTATTAAATAGAATTAAAAATAAATAGAATTAAATATAAATAATGAAATAATATAAATAAAATAAATAGAATTTAATAAGAAATTAAATAATAAATAGAATTAAATAATAATAAAAAAGAATACTAGTCTAGTATAGAATTTGATATAGAATTTTAATTCTATATTTTATAGAATACTATATTCTATAGAATAGAATTCTATAGAATAATTCTAATAAAAGAATTCTAATAATCAAAATTATAATAATAATAAATAATAAAAGACTTATTATGAAATAAATTATGAAATAAAAATAAATAGGAAATTTCCCTAAAACGGAAAAAGATTTTTAGGGAATGCTCGGGCAGAAATAGACCTCTGTTTTTTTTTTGTTAAAAAAAAAATATCTAATGAATCGTTGTACATTTCAATTTGAATTAGGAATTCTGCCGACAAATACAAGTGGTTATTAACTAAATAACCATCTGATCCTATTCCTATATGTAATTATGTATTACAAAATAACAATAAAGAATAAAAAGAAGGAGGATTTTAAATGCGAGATCTAAAAACATATCTCTCCGTGGCACCAGTGGTAAGTACTCTATGGTTCGGGGCTTTAGCGGGTCTCTTGATAGAGATCAATCGTTTATTCCCGGATGCATTGATATTCCCCTTTTTTTCATTCTAGTTATTGGCACGAGAAGGGGTGAAGAAGATTAGAGATCGAATCAAATATCTGTGATTAATCCCCTCTTCTTTTTTTTTTTTTAGAAAATAAGTTAGAAAAGAGAAAGACTAAAGGTGGATTCGACCTCAGTGAAACTCGGAATCTGGCCCAGGCTTCAATTAAATTAAATTATTAATTCAATTTAATTTCTATTAGTAATAGAGTGAGACCAGAAATGAAATGGAATGGCTAGGGCGGGGGCAACAATATCATACAAGATACTTAAATGAAAACTGAAAAACTGTACTGCGATTCGAAATATAGTTCGAAATCATTGTATTACTTAATTATTACTATATTTATTATATTAATTGAAACGAAATCTTTCATAATTTGATGTCGAATTATCAACTTCTACTTTTTTTCGTTCCTTTCTTCTTCTTCGCTTCGAATCCGAAAATAGAAGAGTTAAGTGAATCAAAAACCCAAAGGAAGTTCATGGCCAAGAGTAAAGATATCCGAGTAACGGTTATTTTGGAATGTACCACTTGTGTTCAAAACAGTATTAATAAGGAATCAACGGGTATTTCCAGATATATTACTCAAAAGAATCGACACAATACGCCTAGTCGATTGGAATTGAGAAAATTCTGTCGCTGTTGTTGCAAACATATGATTCACGCAGAGATAAAGAAATAGAGAAAATTGATCGCTTGTGTGTCACCCTTCCAAGGAATATGAAAAATGATATCTTTTTCATATATATTCTATAAATTATCGAATTAATTCTATATTAATTCTATATAATTAATTATATATAACATTTATAAATTATAGAATTAATTCGATATAATTAATTATATATATATATAACATTATATAACATATATTTAATTATTTAATTATATAACAACATATACTAAAAAAAATAAATAAAAAGAAGGTAAGAATATAAATAAAACAAATCCTTTTTTGTAAGAATAAGAAATAGTATTTTCGGGATAGGAATAAACAAATCATGGATAAATCTAAGCGACTCTTTCTTAAATCCAAGCGATCTTTTCGTAAGCGTTTGCCCCCGATCCAATCGGGGGATCGAATTGATTATAAAAACATGAGTTTAATTAGTCGATTTATTAGTGAACAAGGAAAAATATTATCTAGACGGGTGAATAGATTGACCTTAAAACAACAACGATTAATTACGATTGTTATAAAACAAGCTCGTATTTTATCTTCGTTACCTTTTTTTCTTAATAATGAAAAAAAACAATTTGAAAAAAGCGAGTCGATCGTTAGAATTACTACTACTGGTCTTAAAACAAAAAAAAAATAGAGTTACTCTTCAATTGAATTCAAATTGGAATCTAAACTCAAATCAAATATGGATTGATGTTTTGTTCGAAAACTACGACAATCCAATTCGGGTTGTTGTGTTGTAAGAAAAAAGATAATCGGTGAAGAAGAATAAATCTTTTTTTATTGAGCGTGGTTGTTCATTTTGACGACTTTATCATATCATATGGATTCTATTTTCTCATACAAATCTCTACTCTACTACCTTCCCGGAGTTCAGTCTCCGGGGAATTTTTATTTTATGATCTCATTGGCAATCCTAAAAAGACAATTCCTATTTAATATAGCTATTTGTGCAAGTATTTTACGATTAAGAAGCAATTGTCTCTTGTATAGATTATACATTAATATACTATAACTATAGTATCGTTTTTTTTGATTCTCACCAATTACTGCATTTATTCGACTGATCCACAAACGGCGAAAATCTCTTTTTTTCCTATCTCTATTCCGATGAGCCGAAACCAAAGCTTTTATTTTCTGTTGAGTAATAGTGCGAGTAAGTCTTGAATGAGCCCCCCGAAAGCTTGATGTAAATAAACGAATTTTTGTCCTCCGTTTCCGAGCTATATATCCTCGTTTAATTCTGGTCATTGAATAAATGAAACTTTGATGAATAACTATTTGATTTCTTTTCTTTCAGTTATTCTTTTCCCTTTCCTAGTCTATTAATAACAAAAACGGATTCGTCCAATGTATAAAATCAAAATTCCAATGGCTTTTGCTACTATAACCTTCCCAACCACGATTTTTTTCTTTTTATTTCTAAGCATTAACCTCGAAATAAGAAATAGTATTGATACTAGGTATCAAAAAAACATAGTAAATTAAATAGAAATGGATAAAGAAATAGTGGGTTCCGTCGTTTCTATGATTACTTTTTAAACGGCGAGGTCCTCTCTATACACCGGAGCCCCTTCCTTCATTTAATCAATGCTATTGTTAACTTGTACAGTTCACACTCTTTGGCTCTACCCATGAAATATCTAGTAATAGGTCTTTCACAACGAAATCTAGCTATACAGTAACGGTATTTAAGTATGAAGATTAGCTGGGTAGCTGACCTTCTTAGTACGTTCTTGCAAGAATAAGGGCATAATTTTTCCCCTTTTTTATTGAAATAGGACTTCTCCCGCTTAATAGGTAACCATTTGCTACCAATGGGGAAGTCTTTCTCATCTTAAATTGCAAATTGAGGTGATTGGGCTTGCACCAATCGAAACCATAAATTTAATACACAATAGAAGGATATAGAAGGATATATATATATTATTAATAAATTTACCATAAATTTAATACACAATAGAAGGATATAGAAGGATATATATATATATTATTAATAAATTTTTTTTTAAGTTAAGATAGTGAATGGAGTTCTTCCATTCTATTCTAACCGATCACTGAGACTGGAATAATTTGTTTCCTTTCTTTTGTCTTAGTCTATGATCTGAACGAGTCGCACATACACCCTAGTACATGTTCCTCGGCGTTGAGGGCATCCCCGAAGAGCGGGGGATTTCGTGACATTTCGGATTGGCTGTCTTGTCTTTCTAATAAGTTGTTTAATAGTTGGCATGTTGAGTCGTATACATAATGAGCTGGTTTAGATCAATCCTAACCCGATGATTATGAATTACTAAATATATTCTATTAATAGATTAATTAATAGAAATATTTTATTAAATCCGGGAAGAAGATTAAGAAGATAAAATCTGAAATCGTGTATTTGCGCGGAATCCTTGCTGCTAATTTTTTATTCAACCGCTACAAGATCAACAATTCCGTGGGCTTGGGCTTCTGCTGCTGACATAAAAACATCCCTTTCCATGTCTTCGGATACAAGCCATAAAGGTTTTCCCGTTCTTTGTACATAAACCCTTGTGATAGTTTCGCGCAGTTTGAGTAGTTCTTCCGCTTCCAGGATAAATTCTCCCGTTTGTGCCTCATAAAAAGAACTAGCGGGTTGATGGATCATTACCCTGATGATATAACATAATAAAGGTTTCCTCTATATCGCACGATAAGGCGAGAGAGATAAAAAATAATAAAAAAAAAAAAAAACAAACAAAGATAGAATTGAACAACCGTACAGGCATCTTTTGCGTATTGCATACGGCTCTGCTATGGAATTGATTTTGACTTTCCATCGAAGAAATAGAAAATAGACAGGGTCTATCAGACCCAGATCAGTATCATTAAATGATCCAATAACCATCCTTCCTTTTTTTTGAGTAGTTAAAAAATACTATGATGGTTCCGTTGCTTTATTATTTCGTCTCTTATTCAGATTCAGCAATCCCAAAGTTTCTTTTGTTTTTTTTTTCAAATAGTTAAAAAAAACAATATATATATTTTTCATATTCTTTCATAACATAAATATTATTAATTCCGGTGTGAAAAGTGAAAACAAAAAAGTTTGTGACACTGAAATAGGCTCCTGATAGATCAGATCAAATCGGAAATACCCTTTTTTTCATACTACTCTTTCGATACATAATCGAATGGTTTTGAAAAAAAAAAAAACAAACAAAAAAAAAATTTCGCATATCGAACTCGAAGTGCCATGCTATTATTACTTAATATTCATATGGCGAAGGCATAGTCTTTTTTTTCTCAAATAAAAGACTCATTGGCGCCAAGCGTGAGGGAATGCTAGACGTTTGGTAATTTCTCCTCCTGCCAGAATAAAAGATCCCATTGAAGCGGCTAATCCCATGCATACTGTCTGTACATCTGGTTGCACAAATTGCATAGTATCATAAATAGCTATTCCGGGTATTACCCATCCGCCCGGAGAATTTATAAACAAATACAAATCTTTGTTATCGTCCTCTATACTGAGATATACCATAAGGCCAATAAGTTGATTCGATATCTCACTATCAACCTCTTGGCCTAAAAAAAGTAGTCTTTCTCGATAAAGTCGGTTGATTAGGATAAAATTTTATCCCTTAAGAGCCGTACATGCACCTTTTGATGCATACGGTTCACCAAAAATCGCGAAAAGGAATCAATGTGTAGATTTCAACCCTCTTTTCTTTTTCTTTTTCATAATGGACTTTTTCGAACTTCTAACGAAAGGTCTTTTTCTTACATTTTTCAAGAAAGACGACTTTTGACCCATTTATCTATATTATATCTATATTAATCTATATTCTATTCTAATAGAATAGAAGAAAAAAAAATAATGTACTAAACTTATTGAACTAACTTCTCATTGATGTATTGTTTTCATCGAGATCGAATCCAAATCGCGATGTAATTTTCTTGTTTCTGAATGGGCTTCTTCAATTCTTTTAGGTTTCTGTTCTACTCTGAGTAAAGATCTGCCCGATTTGGATTTGCACATATAGGACAAATACTCCAATACCACGTCTTTTTGCTACGACTTCCTTTTTTTTTTTATGAATTTCTTATTTCATGTTTTCTGCCAAATATATGACATGATAGAAGTAGTAATCGTAGATATATTACCAATTGGTTTTTTTTCTAAACAGAGCCTGGATGCTTCATTTTATTGGTCCAACCAAGCCAACCATAAATTATTCTAAATTTAGAATAGTCATCTGGATACCTTCCCCCAAAATCGATCTAATTGTACTTCATTACACTTCACGCTCCAAATTTTGGATGATTCAACCAATCTTTTTTGGGGTGAAAGAGAGGATATCTCGATCGGGGGAGAGAACGGGGAAATCCCATATGACCAAATATATCTGACAAGTCGCACTATATGTCAACCCAAGATGCATCTTCCTCTCCAGGACTTCGAAAGGGTACTTTTGGAACACCAATAGGCATTAAATGAAAAAAAAAAATTTTATTTAAGTAGTATATCTTACTTTGATGTGGAAACGTAACAATGGGTTTATTGTGTTAAAAATGATTTGTCTTTATCCTATTGTATTTAAAAAAAAAATCATAAATAAAAAAGGAAGACAAAATGAATAAAGGAAAGTTCTTACGAATAGGTCCTTTGAGTGATAAACAAATATGTCTGCATTCACTGATCTAAACACTCATATAAAATAGGCCCCCCAACACCATTGCGTATTGTTACTTATCGGGTATAGAATAGATCTGCTTCTTTTTGTTCCTACGAATAGAATTGTTCCATTATTACTAAAAAACTAGAACAAATATTAATCCTTTACCTGGGATATAATCCTTTACCTGAGATAATCTACTGAAAGGGGAGGGTCCATAGTATAGTTTTTTCCAGTGCAATAAAGTTACATAGTGTCTATTTTTTGTTAATATAAGAGGTATTTTCATGGGTTTGCCTTGGTATCGTGTTCATACCGTTGTATTAAATGATCCCGGCCGTTTGCTTTCTGTCCATATAATGCATACAGCTCTGGTTGCTGGTTGGGCCGGTTCGATGGCTCTATATGAATTAGCAGTTTTTGATCCCTCTGACCCTGTTCTTGACCCAATGTGGAGACAGGGTATGTTCGTTATACCCTTCATGACTCGTTTAGGAATAACCAATTCGTGGGGCGGTTGGAGTATCACAGGGGGGACTATAACGAATCCGGGTATTTGGAGTTACGAAGGTGTGGCCGGGGCACATATTGTGTTTTCGGGCTTGTGCTTTTTGGCGGCTATCTGGCATTGGGTCTATTGGGATCTAGAAATCTTTTGTGATGAACGTACAGGAAAACCTTCTTTGGATTTGCCAAAAATTTTTGGAATTCATTTATTTCTTGCAGGGGTGGCTTGTTTTGGTTTTGGCGCATTTCATGTAACAGGATTGTATGGTCCTGGAATATGGGTGTCCGATCCTTATGGACTAACCGGAAGGGTACAATCCGTAAATCCCGCATGGGGTGTGGAAGGTTTTGATCCTTTTGTTCCGGGGGGAATAGCCTCCCATCATATTGCAGCAGGGACATTGGGCATATTAGCGGGACTTTTCCATCTTAGTGTGCGTCCACCCCAACGTCTATACAAAGGATTGCGTATGGGAAATATTGAAACCGTCCTTTCCAGTAGTATCGCTGCTGTCTTTTTTGCAGCTTTTGTTGTTGCTGGAACTATGTGGTATGGCTCAGCAACTACCCCTATTGAATTATTTGGTCCCACTCGTTATCAATGGGATCAGGGATACTTCCAGCAAGAAATATATCGAAGAGTTGGTGCTGGGCTAGCCCAAAATCAAAGTTTATCAGAAGCTTGGTCTAAAATTCCTGAAAAATTAGCTTTTTATGATTACATCGGCAATAATCCGGCAAAAGGGGGATTGTTTAGAGCGGGCTCAATGGACAATGGGGATGGAATAGCTGTTGGGTGGTTAGGACATCCTATCTTTAGAGATAAAGAGGGGCGTGAACTTTTTGTACGTCGTATGCCTACTTTTTTTGAAACATTTCCGGTTGTTTTGGTAGACGGAGACGGAATTGTTAGAGCCGATGTTCCTTTTCGAAGGGCGGAATCAAAATATAGTGTCGAACAAGTAGGTGTAACTGTTGAGTTCTATGGTGGTGAACTCAATGGAGTTAGTTATAGTGATCCTGCTACTGTGAAAAAATATGCTAGACGTGCTCAATTAGGTGAAATTTTTGAATTAGATCGTGCTACTTTGAAATCGGATGGTGTTTTTCGTAGCAGTCCAAGGGGTTGGTTTACTTTTGGACATGCTTCGTTTGCTCTGCTCTTCTTTTTCGGGCACATTTGGCATGGTGCTAGAACCTTGTTCAGAGATGTTTTTGCTGGTATCGACCCAGATTTGGATGCTCAAGTAGAATTTGGAGCATTCCAAAAACTTGGAGATCCAACTACAAGAAGACAAGTAGTCTGATAGAACATTGTTTTGTTCCTTTTCGACTTTATTTTGTTTTTGTTGTGATTTTAATTTGACATAGGGAACCGGATAAATCTTGATTTGAATCATTGCATTGTTTTTTACTCTTGTTCTTTCTTTTTCTTTATCCGGGAGATGATCCCAAATAAACAGGTATGAAAGCTATAATTGTAAATCACGATCAAATCTATGGAAGCATTGGTTTATACATTCCTCCTAGTCTCGACTTTAGGAATAATTTTTTTCGCTATCTTTTTTAGAGAACCCCCTAAAGTTCCAACTAAAAAGATAAAATGATTTTTCATTATCTCAATTGAAGTAATGAGCTTCCCAATATTGGGATATTGGGGGCTCATTACTTCAACTAGTCCCCATGTTCTTCGAATGGATCTCTTAGTTGTTGAGAGGGTTGCCCAAAAGCAGTATATAAGGCATACCCAGTAAAACTTACAAGTAAACCAGATATAGAGATGGCAACTAGGGTTGCTGTTTCCATTATTATATAATTTCAAGACCACAATGGATCTAGGATAAGATCCTTTATTTACAGCGGAATGGTATACAAAGTCAACAGATCTCAATGAATAAAAAATAGGATTTATGGCTACACAAACCGTTGAGGGTAGTTCTAGATCTGGTCCAAGACGAACTGTTGTAGGGGATTTATTGAAACCATTGAATTCAGAATATGGTAAAGTAGCTCCGGGGTGGGGAACTACTCCTTTGATGGGTGTTGCAATGGCTCTATTTGCGATATTTCTATCTATTATTTTGGAGATTTATAATTCGTCCATTTTACTGGACGGAATTTCTATGAATTAGATTCACAAGAACCGACTAACTAGCTTTTCAATAGAAAGTAAAGTTAAGCATTTAGGTCTTTGATTTTTATTTTTAGCCCATTCCATTTTTATTTGGTAGTTCGACCGTGGAATTTCTTTGTTTCTGTATTTCCGGAATATGAGTGTGTGACTTGTTATAATTGATCCTATTGATAGTACAGAACAGAGAATGGATCTGTCATCTTGATGGAGATGGTTTTACCCCGTCGGATATTTATTCTAGTATCTGGAGCACGGAATATAGAAAATAGATTCTAAAGTATTAGAACTATGATTCATACTTAATATTTAGACCTCGCAACCGGACTTAAAATTTTTTTTTTTTTTCAAAGAGTTAGAAGTTAAGTTATAATAAATCGAAAGATTTTGATTCTTTCAAACTGCCGCCGCTTATCTTTATTTTGATCAAAGGACAAACGCTTCTTTGGATTTTTTTCATTATATCTATTCATTGAATAAGTGATGATCCAACAGTTCTTACTCAGGGAATTTTTGGACTTAGATTAAAGGTTTTTTGAAATCATCGTGGTTCTGGTATGAATCTGAGGTTTTTTTAATTGATTCATAGGTTCTTAACAAGAGAATTCCTATCAATAATAATAAAGAAGACAGCAGTAAAGTCGCATTACACACACAAATAAAAAATAACACAAATAAAAAAAATGAAGTTAAGTAATTAAGTAAAGTAAAGTAATAAGTAAATAGAATATTCAGGAGGCCTGTAACGATCAAGATAAAGACGAGTGAGCCGACTTGAAATTTTGGCATTATAACCACAAAGAATAGCTTTCGGATTTCTATTTTTTCTTATCTTCAGAGAAGATTGGAATCATAGGATTAAGTTAAGAAGTTTCAAACTTTCTATTACACATATCCGTTTCCGTTACAACCAGTATTGGGGTATTTCTGTTTGAGCCGTACGAGATGAAATTCTCATATACGGTTCTCAGAGGGGGAGTTCCCTTGGTTTACCTATCTCAATAAAGTCTATGATTGGTTCGAAGAACGTCTTGAGATTCAGGCGATTGCCGATGATATAACTAGTAAATACGTTCCTCCTCATGTCAACATATTTTATTGTTTAGGAGGAATTACACTTACTTGTTTTTTAGTCCAAGTAGCGACGGGGTTTGCTATGACTTTTTACTATCGTCCGACCGTTACTGAGGCTTTTGCTTCTGTTCAATATATAATGACTGAGGCTAACTTTGGTTGGTTAATCCGATCAGTTCATCGATGGTCGGCAAGTATGATGGTCTTAATGATGATCCTGCACGTATTTCGTGTGTATCTCACCGGTGGTTTTAAAAAACCTCGCGAATTGACTTGGGTTACAGGTGTAGTTTTGGCTGTATTGACCGCATCTTTTGGTGTAACTGGTTATTCCTTACCTTGGGACCAAATTGGTTATTGGGCAGTCAAAATTGTAACAGGCGTACCGGAAGCTATTCCTGTAATAGGATCGTCTTTGGTAGAGTTATTACGCGGAAGTGCTAGTGTGGGACAATCTACCTTGACTCGTTTTTATAGTTTACATACTTTTGTATTACCTCTTCTTACTGCCGTATTTATGTTAATGCACTTTCCAATGATACGTAAGCAAGGCATTTCCGGTCCTTTATAGAGAATATGGATCATAGATATTTGTAATCAATCATTTATCATTTGGGGGAGGAACAATAGTATTTCATTGCTAAAAATATGGATTATTTAAAAGAATAAGACATGTATTTGGATATTTCCCTTCAACTTAACAAAATTGGATTGTTTATTTTATTTGACATACACGAATAGTTGAAGGGAATTCGTCGAAGAAAAAATGGATTATGGGAGTGTGTGACTTGAACTATTGATTGGGCCGCGCAGATATATGACTTTATCTTATCTGCCACATTTGAATTTACAATTAAACGTGTCTTTGTTCCAACCACCGCGCAAGCCCCCTACAGAGGATAGGCCGATTCGCTTGAAGAGAAT